ATCGTAAGCTAAACCCGTGCTGACGAATAACCAACCCGCAATGAAAAGGGAAGGTATAGTAATGCTATGAATGACCCAGTATCGAATACTGGTAATAATATCAGCAAAAGAACGTTCTCCTGTGCTTCCAGACATGCCGAGCTCCACGTATTCTTGTACAGTCAAAAAGGGGATCGATTCCGTAAAAGATGAGATCAGTAAATGGGAATTCACTGAAATTGAATCTTTGTGAGATCGTCAATAGGGTACCAAGGGTGTCTTTAGAGTATACCGAATCAGTATAGCTATCCTTCTTCTGACACAGCAACGCAATTTCACAATTAGTATCTAAATGGAGTGCTAGAGACTTTCTTTTTTCTTTTATTGTTGCCTGTCGATGTAGTATTCTATACTATTCAATAAAAAAATTTTCAAATTCCTGTAGTAGTATAAGGGTTCTCTCCATTATCGGCTTCGGATTAGAAACTGAAGATCAGATAAAATGTGAATACAACGGGTTGCTTTCAAATAATTCGCGAGTGGGATTATCATATTCCATTCCCCTACACCTACAATTCAATTAGATCCAAAATATAAAAATATTCTTTCTTTTTGTGTTTGTAGAAGATGTTTTTTGTTGGAACCCCCCCCCCCCCTTTTTTTTTTCATTTTTAAGGAATTGGTTAGTTGTCCAGTAAGAAGTAAGACTAGCCGATAGTCTTCGACGAAAGAAAGAGAACAAAGAAGAAAATAATCAATATTCGCGATGCACGCATTGTTGTATTAGAACCAAAAGGCAGTTCTTGATCGAATTATAATTATAAAAGGGCGGGGGGCTCTCTAATTTAAGATATGTAAAGAAAAAATGTATAAGTTTCGCACGATTAGATCATGCGAAACTCTTTTTCTTCTCATTAGAGATATTATGAGAATGAACCTACTACTGAATCTAATGAGGTCAAATCAAATTAAAGTAAAAAAGAAAAGGGAAAGTAATAAAGTAAAAGTAAAAAAAAGGGAGATTCTAGTATAATATAAGGTCATTCTTTGTTCGAAAATACACAATGTATTCGATACAATAATAAAAAAAAAGATCAAAATCAAAATAGAAATGATTTTCCAATTTTAAAGCGATTCAATTTCATTTTTTGAATGAAGTTACACAACAGAGTTTTTTATTATTTCTAATTTTGATTATTAATTATATAATATTAGTATAAGAATATTAGTTTTTAAGATGAATCTGTTGATTGGGAATTAGGGGATGCTCAGATATCACAGATGATGAATTGATTTCTTACCTATGTCACTCCCATTTTTTTTTATTACTGTTTAGAAGGATTGATGAATCAAAAACTTTCAATTGAAAGAATAAGTGAAATTGGTCTTTTTGCTTATTCTTGTTTGTATCTTTCAAAAATTTGAATTTAGGGAAGTGCTTTCTAAACATATGTATAAAAAGACCATATTTCATTTAGCCTCTTTATGCTTACTATAACTAGTTATTTCGGTTTTCTACTAGCGGTTTTAACTATAACCTCAGCTCTATTTATCGGGTTGAACAAGATACGACTTATTTGAAATTAATTGAACAAACGATTCATAAAAAAACGAAATCTTTCTGTGTTATTCCATATATTCTATAGTTTCTTAAGTTTCTTACCGTGTCAATTTCCAATTTTTGGTCATTGAGATTCATGGGCAATATGAATTAATAGTTAAGAATAGATATTACCTCTCCTTTTCCTCTTTCAAACAAATTGAAATGATTGAAGTTTTTCTATTTGGAATTGTCTTAGGTCTAATTCCTATTACTTTGGCTGGATTATTTGTAACCGCATATTTACAATACAGACGCGGTGATCAGTTGGACCTTTAATTAATTAATAGCTCTTTTTTTGATTGACCCCTACTTGCTTTATTAATTTTAATACATAGGGCAGGGGTCAAATTGAAATTGCTGTTCAATTATTTCATTTCAGTGTAATTTTCGACCTAAGAATAACAAGAATGGGATCACGCTCTGTAGGATTTGAACCTACGACATCGGGTTTTGGAGACCCGCGTTCTACCGAACTGAACTAAGAGCGCTTTATTATCACACTAAATATTTTGTAAGTAACCCTAATATATTATATTTTTGCATGCGTATCCTATTCTATAGTAGAATAGAGTCAAATGAAAGATTGATCATGTTATGGATGCCCGATTTAATCGATTTCAATTGGTCCCTCGTTACGATTCCTGCTCATAAGATAAGTAATAGAATAGGTAGGGATGACAGGATTTGAACCCGTGACATTTTGTACCCAAAACAAACGCGCTACCAAGCTGCGCTACATCCCTTTCAATTGGGTTACAGTGTCATTGTAGAGAATACCCGTATTGTTTTCCACATCTTTATTTACTCCATTTCTATACAAAAATTATCTTGTCATTTCTTCTTTTTGATCTCATATCATAGAACATATAATTAATTATTAATTAATTATAATAAACTACTTATATGCGTTACGTATAATGAAACCCGCTGTAAAAAAAATGAATATTTTGGGGAAACGCTGGTACAGAAAAGGGCACGTTTTTTTTAAGAAAAGGAATATTCTACTGAATCGTTGTACATTTCAATTTGAATTAGGGATTCCGCGGACAAATACAAGCGATCATTAACTCCATATATGTCTGATCATATATGTATTACAAATTCCAATAAAGAAGGAGGATTTCAAATAAAATGCGAGATCTAAAAACATATCTCTCCGTGGCGCCGGTAGTAAGTACTATATGGTTCGGGTTTTTAGCAGGTCTATTGATAGAGATCAATCGTTTATTTCCGGATGCGCTGATATTCCCCTTTTTTTCATTCTAGTTAGTAACATGGGAAGTGGTGAAGAAGATTAGGGATTTAATAAAATCTCTGTGACTAATCCCTCCCCTTCCCATCTTTTAATTTTAGAATTTTTAAAATTTGAATAAGTTCGAAAAGAGAAAGAATAAAAGTGGATTCAAATTCAGTGAAACTCGGAACTCGGGCCTCAGGCCCGAGGCTCGAATTAAAATAAAATTTTTCATTTAAATTATTTAAATGAAAATAATTAAAAAGAGAATGAGAACGGAAATGGAAATTGATGGATAGGTCAACAATATCATACAAAATACTTAAATGAAAGACGAAACGCTATATTGGGATTAGAAATGTAGTTAGAAATCATTGTATTACTTATTATTACTATCTTGATTGCAACGAAATTTTTCATAATTTTATTTCGAGTTAGCAACTTCTATTTTTTTTTTCGTTCCTTTTTTCTCTTTGGATCGCAAAATAGAATAGTTGAGTGAATCAAAAATACAAAGGGGGTTCATGGCCAAGGGGAAAGATGTTCGAGTAACAGTTATTTTGGAATGTACCAATTGTGCTGTTCGAAATGATGCTAATAAGGAATCAAAGAGGGTTGTTATTTCCAGATATATTACTCAAAAGAATCGACACAATACGCCTAGTCGATTGGAATTGAGAAAATTCTGTCCCTTTTGTTACAAATATACAATTCATGGGGAGATAAAGAAATAGATGGAACCGATTACACATATGTATTGTATGTCATCCTTCCAAGGAAGATGAAAAATGTCATATACCATATATTATATATAACATATATTTAAAGATAAACAAACCAAAAAGAAATCCCCGACAAAATTAGGATTTTCGGGATAAGGAATAAACAAATCATGGATAAATCCAAGCGACTCTATTTTAAATCCAAGCGATCTTTTCGTAGGCGTTTGCCCCCGGTTGGGTCGGGGGATCGAATTGATTATAGAAACATGAGTTTAATTAGTCGATTTATTAGTGAACAAGGAAAGATATTATCTAGACGGGTGAATAGATTAAACTTAAAACAACAACGATTAATTACTATTGCTATCAAGCAAGCTCGTATTTTATCTTTGTTACCCTTTCTTAATAATGAGAAACAATTTGAAAGAGGTGAGTCGGCTGCTAGAACTGCGGGTCTTAGAATCAAAAAGGGGGATAGGCTTACTCTTCACTTGAATCAAAATTCCAATACGAACTCAAAGGCGGATTGATGTTTTGTTCGAAAAATTCGCGAATTAAGATGTGAGTGTCGTGTCATAAGAAAAAAAGTATCGGGGAAAAAGAATAAATCTTTTTTTATTGAACGTCTTGTTTGTTCATTTTGACGACTTTATCATATTATTTGATTATATTTTATCATACTAATTTCTATTCTACCTTCCCGGAGTTAATTTTACAGCGCACTCCATTAAAATTTAAAACATTCCTATGGAGTCCTTCCAATCTACTTATTTTATAATCTCAGTGGAAATCATAGAAAGACAATTTCTATTTAATATAGCTATTTGCGCAAGTATTTTACGATTAAGAAGCAACTGCTTCTTGTACAGATTGTGTATGATAATATTATAACTATAGTATACTAAATTCCCTCGAATTGCTGCATTTATCCGAGTGATCCACAAACGGCGAAAATATCTCTTTTGCCTACCTCTATCCCGATAAGCCGAAAACAAAGCTCTTATTTTCTGTTGAGTAATAGTTCGAGTAAGTCTTGAATGAGCCCCTCGAAAGCTTGATGCAAATAAACGAATTTTTGTTCTACGTCTCCGAGCTATACATCCTCGTTTAATTCTGGTCATTGAATAAATGAAACTTTGATAAATAACTAATTGATTTCTTTTCTTTCAGTTATTCCCTTCCCCTTTACTAGTTTGTTAATAACAAAACGGATCCTTCCAATGTATAAAATAAAAACTCCAACGGCTTTTGCTACTATAACCTTCCCGCCCACGATTTTTTCTTTTTTTTTATAGGCATTTTACCTCGAAATAAGAAATAATATTGATACTAGATATTAAAAAAAGCATATTAATATTAAATAAAAACAAAAAGTAGTAAATATAAAATAGAAATGAATAAAAAAAAAAAATAGTGGGTTCCATCGTTTCTATGGTTACTTCTTAAACGGCGAGATCCCTTCTATACACCGGAGCCCCTTCTTTTCTTTCATTTAATCAATGCTATTGTTAACTTGTACAGTTCACACTTTTTGGCTCTACCCATGAATTATTCAGTAATCCGTCTTTCACAACGAGATCCACTTATACAGTAACGGTATTTAATTATGAAGATTAACTGTGTAGCTGACCCTCTTAGTCCGTTGTTGAAAGAGTAAGGGCGTAATCTTTCTTGCCTTTAAATGGGATTCCCCCCGCTTAATGGATAAACATTTGCTACCAATGGGAAATTCTTTCTCATCTTAAATTGAAAATGGAGACAATTGGATTTACACCACTAGAAACCATAAATTTTGATACACAATAGAAGGGTATGATAGATACTTTTTAGATAGTGAATGGGGTTCTTCCGTTTTATTTTATCTTATTTACTGTTACTGATCACTGATACTGGAAAAATGGGTTCTTTTCTTTTGCCCCAGTCCATGCTCTGAACGAGTCACACATACACCCTAGTACATGTTCCTCGTCGCTGAGGGCATCCCCCAAGGGCGGGGGATTTCGTAACATTTCTGATTGGCTTTCTCGTCTTTCTAATAAGTTGTTTAATAGTTGGCATGTTGACTCGTATACATAATGAGCTGGTTTAGATCGATCCTAACCGGCCGATTAGGAATTACTTCTATAGTAATAAATTAATTAATAGAATACTCTATCAAACCCAGTAAGAAGATAAAATTTCAAATGGCGTATTTGTATTTGCGCGAAATCCCTGTTATTTTTTATTCTACCCCTACATGATCAACAATTCCATGAGCTTGGGCTTCTGTTGCTGACATAAAAACATCTCTTTCCATGTCTTCGGATACAACCCATAGAGGTGTGCCTGTTCTTTGTACATAAACCCTTGTAATGGTTTCGCGCAGCTTCATCATTTCTTCCGCTTCCAGGATAAATTCTCCTGCGGGTGCCTCATAAAAAGAACTAGCAGGTTGATGGATCATTACCCTGATTATATAACCTAATAAATGGTTCTTCTATCTCGAAGAGAAATCAAAGAGAATAAATTAAATAACGAGTAATGATATGAAAACCAAAAGATAGAATTGAACAACCGTACAGGCATCTTTTGCGCATTGCATACGGCTATACAATGGAATTTACTTTATAACCTCCATTCCATTGAAGAAGTATAAAATCAAATTCAAATATTCAAATATAGGGCCTATCAGACCCCGATCGGTAAATAATCCAATAACCATCCTTCATTTTATTTTGGAGTAGTTAAAACATACTATGATGGTTCCGTTGCTTTATATATTTATTTAGTCTGTTATTAAGCAATCCCAAAGTTTCTTTTTTTTGTATTCTTTCCTAAGATAAATATTGTTATTATCCCTCTGGTGTGAAAACAAAAAAGTTTGTGACGCTGCAATAGGCTTCCGATAAATCAGATAAAATCGGAAATGCCCTTTATCTCATACTATTCGTTCGATATATAATCTAATGATTGATTTTTGAAAAAAAAAAACAAAAATAAAAAAAAAAGGGTTTCTCATATCGAATTCAAAATGCCATGCTATTATTACTTAATAGTCATATTTCATATGGCGAAGGCATAGTCTTCTTTTTTCTCTCAAATACAAAACTCATTGGCGCCGAGCATGAGGGAATGCTAGACGTTTGGTAATTTCTCCTCCGACCAGAAGAAAAGATCCTATTGAAGCGGCCAATCCCATGCATATTGTCTGTACATCTGGTTGTACAAATTGCATAGTATCATAAATAGCTACTCCGGGTATTACCCACCCCCCGGGAGAGTTTATAAACAAATACAGATCTTTGCTATCATCCTCTAGACTGAGATATACCATAAGACCAATAATTTGATTCGAGAGATCGCTATCAACCTCTTGGCCTAAAAAAAGTAATCTTGCTCGATAAAGTCGGTTGATTAGGATATAATTGTATCCTTAGGAACCGTACGCGCACCTTTTGATGCATACGGTTTACCAAAAATCGCGCAAAAAAAAAGAATCAATGTGTAGATTGCAGCCCTCATTCTTTTTTATTTTCATAGGGGGCTCTTTCTAACTTCTAACAAAGGGCTTTTTTTCTTCCATTTTTCAAGAAGGATTTGTTTTGGCCTGTTTACTTTACCTATATATATAAATAAAATATATATATAAATAATTTACTAAACTTATCGAATGAACTTCTCATTGATGTATTGTTTCATCGAGATCGAATCCAAATAACGATGCCATTTTCTTGTTCCTGAATGGGCTTTTTCAATTTTTTTAGGTTTATGCTCTACTCCGAGTAAAGATAGGCCCGATTTTTATTTGCACATATAGGGCAAATGTCCCAATACCACGTCTTTTTGCTATGGCTTTTTTTAGTTTTCAATTTCATTTATTTCATGTCTTCCACTAAATATTCAATGTATTCATTATATTACTCGATTGATTAAACAGTTTGAGATCGCTCCTGTTTATAAATAGAATATTATAAAAGTAGTAATCTTAGATATATTACCAATTGGGTTTTTTCTAAACGGAGCCTGGATACTTCATTTTTTTGGTCCAGTCGAGCCAACCATAAATTATTCTAATTGATAATATTAATCTGATACCCCTACAAAAAATAAATAGGATTAAATTGTATTTCACGCTCCAAACTTTTGATAATTCAATCAATCTTTTTTGGGCGAAAGAGGGGATATCTCGATCAGGGGAGAGAATGGGGAAATTCCATGTGACCCAATATATCTGACAAGTCGCACTATATGTCAACCCACGATGCATCTTCCTCTCCAGGACTTCGAAAAGGTACTTTTGGAACACCAATAGGCATAAAATGAAAGAAAAAAATTAAGTACTATATCTTACTTTGATGTGGAAGCGTAACAACGGGTTTATTGTCTTAATAAGATTAGCCTTTATCATAGTTTATCCATAAATTGAATAAGTTCATAACAATAACATAAAAAAAGAAAACCGAATGATTATGACTAAAGGAAAATTTTTACGAAACGAATGGGTCTTTGGAATGATATGAACAAATGGGTATGTCTTCACTCAGAGAAAATTAAAGTGGGATCAATCCCCTCTACCATTGCGTATTGGTACTTATCGGGTATAGAATAGATCTGCTTATTTTTGTTCCTACAAATGGAATTCGTCTATTATTACTATCTATTATTATTACTAAAAGAATAGAACAAATATTAATTCTTTCCTCGAGAAAATCTACCGAAAGAGTGGGTCCGGAGCATAGTTTTTTTACTTTTTACAATGCAATAAAGTTACATAGTGTCTATTATTCGTTGATTAAAGGGGTATTTCCATGGGTTTGCCTTGGTATCGTGTTCATACCGTCGTATTGAATGATCCGGGTCGTTTGATTTCTGTTCATATAATGCATACAGCTCTAGTTGCTGGTTGGGCCGGTTCGATGGCTCTATACGAACTAGCGGTTTTTGATCCCTCTGACCCCGTTCTTGATCCAATGTGGAGACAGGGTATGTTTGTTATACCCTTCATGACTCGTTTAGGAATAACCAATTCATGGGGCGGTTGGAGTATCACAGGAAGTACTATAACGAATCCGGGTATTTGGAGTTACGAAGGTGTGGCCGGGGCACATATTGTGTTTTCCGGCTTATGCTTTTTGGCAGCTATTTGGCATTGGGTGTACTGGGATCTAGAAATATTTTCTGATGAACGTACAGGAAAACCTTCTTTAGATTTACCTAAGATTTTTGGAATTCATTTATTTCTTTCAGGGTTGGCTTGTTTTGGGTTTGGCGCATTTCATGTAACGGGGTTGTATGGTCCTGGAATATGGGTGTCCGATCCTTATGGACTAACCGGAAGGGTACAATCTGTAAATCCAGCGTGGGGTGTGGAAGGTTTTGATCCTTTTGTTCCGGGAGGAATAGCCTCTCATCATATTGCAGCAGGGACATTGGGCATATTAGCCGGCCTATTCCATCTTAGTGTCCGTCCGCCCCAACGTCTATACAAAGGATTACGCATGGGAAATATTGAAACCGTCCTTTCCAGCAGTATCGCTGCTGTCTTTTTTGCCGCTTTTGTTGTTGCTGGAACTATGTGGTATGGTTCAGCAACTACCCCGATTGAATTATTTGGTCCCACTCGTTATCAATGGGATCAGGGATACTTCCAGCAAGAAATATATCGAAGAGTTAGCGCTGGGATAGCCGAAAATCAAAGTTTATCAGAGGCTTGGTCTAAAATTCCTGAAAAATTGGCTTTTTATGATTACATCGGTAATAATCCGGCAAAGGGGGGATTATTCAGAGCGGGCTCAATGGACAACGGGGATGGAATAGCTGTTGGGTGGTTAGGACACCCTATCTTTAGAGATAAGGAAGGGCGTGAACTTTTTGTACGTCGTATGCCCACTTTTTTTGAAACATTTCCGGTTGTTTTGGTAGACGGAGACGGTATTGTTAGAGCCGATGTTCCGTTTCGAAGGGCAGAGTCGAAGTATAGTGTCGAACAAGTAGGTGTAACTGTGGAGTTCTATGGTGGCGAACTGAATGGAGTCAGTTATAGTGATCCTGCTACTGTGAAAAAATATGCTCGACGCGCTCAATTGGGCGAAATTTTTGAATTAGATCGTGCTACTTTGAAATCCGATGGTGTTTTTCGTAGCAGTCCAAGGGGTTGGTTTACTTTTGGCCATGCTTCATTTGCTCTGCTCTTCTTCTTCGGGCATATTTGGCATGGCGCTAGAACCTTGTTCCGAGATGTTTTTGCCGGTATTGACCCAGATTTGGATGCTCAAGTAGAATTTGGAACATTCCAAAAACTTGGGGATCCTACTACAAGACGACAAGCAGTCTGATACAAGATTGATTTCTTACTTTTATTTTTGTGATTTAATAACATAGACAGGGAGCCGGATAAATCTTGATTTGAATCGCTGCCTTTGCCCTTTCTTTGACTCTTTCTCTTTAGTTATCCGGGAGACGACCCAAAATAAACAGGCATGG